TATTCTATTTTATAATTTATAATAAAAAATTATGTAATATATAATATATCTAAAAAAGTTCTGATATTATCTTGAAAAATTAAAAACTTAGACTAGTAATCTTTGACGAACAAGATAAATAATCTTTTTTTCTTTCGACACAAGAAAGAGATGTGGAAAATTCCTTTTCTTGTGTCGAATACTAGGAAGATTAATAATCGTCCCTATAATTTTGTGTTCCACGCATTTATCCGTTCTATTCCCCGCTTACTTATGTCTAGTATCTAGTTGAATTTCATTCAATTAGAATAGAAAACACTATTATTAGAATAGAAAACACTATTAATGAATTTTATGACATTGAAATGTGATAATAGTAACATAATCATACCAGCCCAAATTGGATTCAAAAAAAAGTAAAAAGTCTTCTTCACAATCTACATACTATGACTAGGAATGCGGTACAAGGAATTCCCGACATCTCGTAGAAAAGAGTATAAAAAAGCAAAAGGCTTTTCATAATGTCCATTTTTTATCATAAAGAGTCGTCAAAAAAAAATTTTGTTCTTTTTACGTTATGAGCTCAATGTCGATAAATCCGCGAGTCTAGAAATTCATTTCTGACAATTGAACCTTCTCGAACTGTTTCTTTTTAAGAACCAAAAAGATTTGTGCCAAAATAACAGATGCCAAGAAGAACAAAAGGCCTTGGACACGTAAGGGATCTTGAAGTACTATTTCTGCATCTCCCTGACCAAATCCGCCCACATTAGGATTACTCGTCAACGGTTGATCCAATTTGATAGATTCGCCTTCTGAAACAAGAAGTTCTGGCCCTGGAGGGATAATATCAACCACTTGACGTCCATCCGATGCATCCGCTATGGTTATTTCATAACCCCCTTTTTCTTTTCGTATTATTTTACCTACTATACCTGCTGATGTAGCATTATAAACTGTATTGTTACTTTTGCTCCCGTCGGGATAAATCTGACCCCTTCCCCTGTTTCCGCCTACGTATATAGGATATTTTAAGAAGTGAACCTCTTTCGTAGTAGCGGGGTCCGGGGAAAGGATAGGAAAGGTGATTTCACTATATTTCTGACCAGGAACGGGGCCTATCACAAGAATATTTTTTTTATTGGGGCGATAGCTCTGAAAAGACAGATTGCCTATCTTTTCTTTCATCTCGGGGGAAATCCGATCGGCAGGAGCTAATTCAAAACCCTCTGGTAAAATAAGAACAGCCCCTACATTCAAAGCACCCTTTTTACCATTAGCAAGAACTTGTTTTAGTTGCATATCATAAGGGATTCGAACAACTGCTTCAAATACAGTATCTGGAAGTACCGTTTGTGGAACTTCAATATCCACGGGCTTATTAGCTAAATGGCAATTGGCACATACAATACGACCAGTCGCTTCTCGTGGATTTTCATAACCCTGCTGTGCAAAAATGGGATATGCACTTGAAATGGATGGCCGAGTTATGATATATATCATGAGCGATACGGAAATGGATCGATTTATTTGTTCCTTTATCCAAGAAAAAGTCTTTCTAGTTTGCATGGTCCAACCATTGAGCCCAAAAATGTATACAATAAATTTGGTAGGTCGCTAACCTAGTTACCTATCCGCAATTCTGCTATTTACTGGAATAATTTTACTGGAATAAATAATATTAATATTTAATATATAGAATAAATCTTTCGGATGGGTAGAAATATAAAGAGTAAGTATGATTTTACATGCTTTGCTTCTGTACAACTACAAAACAACTACAAAGTAAGAAACGTTAGAATTGAATTGGATTAATATCCGTAGATCCTTTTTTAATCATTCATTGAATGATAAATCACTACAAGTGACGGAGAAACACGATTTAAATAACGAAAAATCCAAAATTTAAATAGAGTATCTAGAATGACTGGAAAAGTAGAGACAAGACCAGATATAATTTGATCATTATGAGCAAATCCAAAATCTTTGTAGACAAAGCCAATCATTAGTTCCCAACCGTGGGGCGAATGGAATCCGATACATAAATCTGTTAATAAAAGAATCGAAAAAGCTTTTATTGTGTCACTTAAGTTATATAGGAATTCCTGAGCCCAAGAGTTAAGAATAACAAGTTCTTCATTACCCAAAATAGAATAACCGCTTAGAATAACGAAACAGATTATATTTGTCGAGAAGTGCAAAATCGTATGAATATGATCCTCATTGTGTATCTTGATTAATTGGAGCGTTTCTTTATGGATTCCTATACGAAGGTTTTGTAGATGTGTCTCCGAGTATTCCTTGATCATTTCCTCCAAAAGAAGGATTTCCTCCAATTCTATGAAATTTTCTAGAATATTCTTTTCTTGAATATCATTCAAAAAAATTTCAGATTGCCTAGTATTCCACCAATAAGTAACCCAAGATTCCAGACTTTTATTAAATGAGAGAGAAATCCACCAGGGCAAAAATACTATAGATCCAAGATATAAAAGAGGGGTGAATGCTTTCTTTTTTGACATTTTTTCATTTCGTGTCTATGAATTTTTAATGAACCGACCTCATTAGTTGACTCTACGCCATCCAATATTTCTCTCATGTATGAGTTCTATTACAAAGTATCGAACTTATTAATCTATTCGCTGTTTTTTATTTGTGATTTCGGAGTTAGTCTTTGAATGTAGAAAGAATACAGAAATAGATTAAGAATACACTTCGAATTCAAAGAATTAACAAAAAAATATTATATTGTTTCCAGATATAGTATTTAAGTAATGAATATTCTTTTCTATCATTATATCAATATCAAATATCTTATATTTTTAAAAAATTTCACTGACTACTCAGAGTCCGGAATAAAAAAATTATGTTTTTCGAAATGCTTTGATATAAAATAGAAAGGATAAATCTATTTTTTCGATTTGTTACTTATTTTTTTTGTTATTGAATTAAGTTGTGTAGATTTCCATACACATAAAAGACCACAAAAATAGTTTTGTTTTGTGGTTGTTACGTTACGTATACGTCTTCTTTGACTAGAATGAGCGTTATGAAGAAACTTCAGTTAAGTTATGGTATAGAAAAGGGAGATTCGTTAGTTTTTCCTTCCTGCTGAGAAAGCATTCATTCTCTCAGCTCATTTCTCAAAATACTTCAATCGGTACACGCAAGAAATAGGCCAATTCGGCAGCTTTTTGTTCGATTTCCCGTGGAGTAACATTCTCATCCGTACGAGTCAAGGGAATGGCCCCCTGGCCTCTGATATCCATATAAAGGACACGGCGAGCATAAATACCCTCTTTAACTTCTATTCTGACGGACTGAATATCCTTTATAAGGAATCGGAGTAAGATGCGACGATTTTTTCCAGGGAATCCCCAACGAAAAATACACACCATTCCTTCTTTTCTATCGAATCGATCATAACCACCCCCTACATTCCACGAAATTGTGCACCACAAATAGGAGCTAATAAAGAGACCCGCGATCCCATAGAAAGACATCACAATCCCTTGTGGAAAAAAAAGGATTTGCTGAGACGGAAATAAAGATATCAAGTTTCTCCCAAGATAACTGGAAGTTCCAACCAATAAGAATCCTAATGAACCTAAAAAAAGGATAATGGCCCAGCATAAATTACTTGTTTTTCGCGACCCCGTTATAGGTTGTATCCATATATGTTCTGATCGACAACTCATACTTGATCTGGTTTCGTTTTATTGGAATTGAGAGAATACCCTAGACTTTACTCTTTTTGTTTCCGAAGTAACTCTCATCAACTAGTACTTAGTTTGATGTAAACCTTTAAGAGTAATTTATCAAGTTGGTTAGATCTAAAATAAAAACATACCCTTCGTATGATCCCATCGATATATATATAGATGTACCGATTTTACAGTTCAGCCATCTGGCGATCCTGAGATTTTTTCAAATAGATAGAATTCCTTTACCCCCATATCATCTTTCTACAGGTCAAAGAGCCCCTTTCGACGGAAGCGCCGAATGTTATACCTTCTTACAATAAATAGGTATCTGCGTTATAATACAAGTCTTAGTTTTGAAAAAAAAAATGGATGAGAGTTGGGTCCATCAGATCTAAACAGTCTTATTTTTTTGAACATGAAGAAATAAAGAAGCCATTGCCATTGCCGGAAATACTAAGCCTACTAAAGGCACCAAAACAGAGGGAAAGTCGAAAGTTGTCATATAAAGGATACCTCAATTTACTATTTGTACCTGTTATTATTTATAAAGATAAAGATATCTTATCTTATTAAGTAATTAGAATAATAAATAATATATAATAAATTATAATTAATAATATATTAGAATTCAAAGTTTAATTAGTATAAATCTAAGTATATATCTAAGTGAGTATAGAAGGTACAAAATTTGGATTCTATATACATACGTAAGACGTAGAACAAAAATTTTTTATTTTCCTATAATTTAACGAAAATAAGAATTCACTTTTTTTCTTGTTGATAGAGGCCTCTTAACTGAATTAGTAATCAAAAATATAGATAAAAAAGAGTTATCCGCTACTTTTGATTCTTTTTACAATTTAGATCTTATGTCAACAAAGAAACCCCATCCATATTAGTTTTACTTGGATTCTGATAAACTAACTACTTGTTTGCTACAAATAAAAAAGGAACTTAATGCTCTATTGAATTTTGATTCAAGGGAAAGAAAGCGTGGAACTGAAATAACTCACTCAGAACGCTTTTTAAAGGATTACGTGGTACGATTAGATCGAATAAGCCCTTCTGGAATAAATATTCAGCCGCCTGTGAACCTTCAGGTACTGTTTTATTCAATGTTTGTTCAATTACTCTTTTACCCGCAAATGCAATATAGGCATTGGGTTCGGCAATAATGATATCTCCCAACATACCAAAACTAGCAGTCACCCCCCCTGTAGTAGGAGATGTAAGAATTGGTACATAGAATAACTTTTTATTTGATTGATAATCATATAAAGCAGAAGATATTTTAGCCATTTGCATTAAACTCAAACT